GTCAAGCAGTTCCGCTTTCTCGATCCGAGAAGTGTATTGTTGGAACTGGGTTGGAGCGCCAAGCCGCTCTAGATTCGGGGGTTTCCGCTATAGCCGAACACGAGGGAACGATCATTGATACCGATACTGACAAGATCAGGTTATCGGGTAATGGGGACACTCTAAGTATTCCATTGGTTATGTATCAACGTTCCAACAAAAATACCTGTATGCATCAAAAATCTCGGGTTCCGCGGGGTAAATGTATTAAAAAGGGACAAATTTTAGCAGATGGTGCCGCTACAGTTGGGGGCGAGCTCGCGTTGGGAAAAAACGTATTAGTAGCTTATATGCCATGGGAGGGCTACAATTTTGAAGATGCGGTACTTATTAGCGAGCGTCTGGTATATGGAGATATTTATACTTCTTTTCACATACGGAAATATGAAATTAAGACTCATGTGACAAGCCAAGGCCCTGAAAGGGTCACTAACGAAATACCCCATTTAGAAGCCCACTTGCTCCGCAATTTAGACCGAAATGGAATTGTGATGCTGGGATCGTGGGTAGAAACGGGTGATATTTTAGTCGGTAAATTAACGCCTCAGATGGCGAAAGAATCCTCATACGCCCCGGAAGATAGATTATTACGAGCCCTACTTGGCATTCAGGTATCCACTGCAAAGGAAACTTGTCTAAAGCTACCCATAGGTGGCAGAGGTCGAGTTATTGATGTGAGATGGATACAGAAAGGGGGGGGTTCCAGTTATAATCCGGAAACGATTCGTGTATATATTTCACAGAAACGTGAAATAAAAGTAGGTGATAAAGTAGCTGGAAGACATGGGAATAAGGGGATCATTTCCAAAATTTTGCCTAGACAAGATATGCCTTATTTGCAAGATGGAACACCCGTGGATATGGTCTTCAACCCATTAGGAGTCCCTTCACGAATGAATGTAGGACAGATATTTGAATGCTCGCTCGGGTTAGCGGGGGATCTGCTAGACAGGCATTATCGAATATCGCCCTTCGATGAGAGATATGAGCAAGAGGCTTCGAGAAAACTCGTGTTTTCTGAATTATATGAAGCCAGTAAGAAAACGGCAAATCCGTGGGTATTTGAACCCGAGCATCCGGGAAAAAGCATAATCTTTGATGGAAGAACGGGAGATCCTTTCGAACAACCTGTTATAATAGGAAAGTCCTATATCCTGAAATTAATTCATCAAGTTGATGATAAAATCCACGGACGCTCCAGTGGACGTTACGCACTTGTTACGCAACAACCCCTTCGAGGAAGGGCCAAGCAGGGGGGGCAACGGGTAGGAGAAATGGAAGTTTGGGCTCTAGAGGGATTTGGTGTTGCTCATATTTTACAAGAGATGCTTACTTATAAATCGGATCATATTCGAGCGCGTCAGGAAGTACTCGGTACTACGATCATCGGAGGAACAATATCTAACCCCGAGGATACTCCCGAATCTTTTCGATTGCTCGTTCGAGAACTACGATCTTTGGCTCTAGAACTGAACCATTTCCTTGTATCTGAGAAGAACTTCCAGATTAATAGGAAGGAAGCTTGATCGGAATGAATCCGAATTTTTCTTCTATGATCGACCGATATAAACATCAACAACTTCGAATTGGATTAGTTTCTCCTCAACAAATAATTGCTTGGGCCAAGAAAATTTTACCTAATGGAGAGGTGGTTGGAGAGGTGACAAAACCCTATACTTTTCATTACAAAACCAATAAACCGGAAAAAGATGGGTTGTTTTGTGAAAGAATTTTTGGACCCATAAAAAGTGGAATTTGTGCGTGTGGAAATTATCGAGTAATCGGAGATGAAAAAGAAGGCCCGAAATTTTGTGAACAATGCGGAGTCGAGTTTGTTGATTCTCGGGTACGAAGATATCAAATGGGATACATCAAACTCGCGCGCCCAGTAACTCATGTGTGGTATTTGAAGCGTCTTCCTAGTTATATCGCGAATCTTTTAGATAAACCTCTTAAAGAATTAGAAGGCCTTGTATATTGCGATGTGTGATTTGATCGAAATTCTGATTTTACAGATTCGGAATGAGAAACTGTCATCCCGTTCAATCCAATTGGGATGCCCTGGCTCTGACATGTCTCTTAGTAGGAGTAACATGAAGCTTAGAATTATGGGTGTATTCAATACTCCAAATAGAAGGGGAATTGATCTATGGTTGATTCCGTAACAGATAAATAGGAATTGCTAGTTGTACCTCGTTAAAAAGACTTCTTTCGTGGAATTAACCATTCCATTTCTTTTAGAAAGAAATTCTGTTCAAGTAAACAAATATGGCATGGTTACGGGAGTCTATCCATCGCATATAGGCTTTAACACGAACGACATAACCGTCGAGGTGAAATAGGGACCTAAAAGATCGGATGGAACAATATATAGACAAGTAAATCCCTTATGGGTTCCAAGGTATTCTTTTAAGAACAGGATTCCTCATTCAAAGGGAAGTAGACTACTCAAGAATTTCAC